TGCCAAATCTTATGAATTCGGGTCGATTGGATCGAGTGAAAAATCCTATTGTTTTGGTTGTGGACTCAAGGGTTCAGGTTCAAACATGTTCTTTGAAGAAATATATGAGTTCTATTAGAATAGAAAAAAAATATGTTTTTTTATTCCATTTAAGTAAATCGAGAAAAGGAAAAACATAATAAGAAATGACACTCCTATCATAGGAATAGCCTTGTTGCTGCTGCAATAACAAGCATTTTCATTTTCAAATCAAATAAATCATTTGATCTATGATTCATTGGAACAAGGAATGGCCTGGCTAGGTACTGGCCAGGCCGGGGGAATAAAAGAAAGAACTTTTCGGACGAAATCAAAGAGGTACTCTTTCTATTGGAGATATCTGTTTCGAATCATTATCTAAAGGGAATTGATGATTGATCAAATTCGTCTATATTTATAGAATAAAGAAAGATAAAGAAAAACTTTTATCAACCTTTACTTCACGCGTCACATAGGAATTATCCTTTTAAAATTGGGAGAGATGGCTGAGTGGACTAAAGCGGCGGATTGCTAATCCGTTGTACGAATTATTTGTACCGAGGGTTCGAATCCCCCTCTCTCCGTTTCTTCTGATCACTTGATATTTCCCTTTCGAATTCGAAAAAATCTCTAACCCCCTTTCTCATAGTTAAATGTATGGAATGGGGAAAGAAAATCCTAAGAAAATTCAGAAATCGAGCAAGGAAAAACCCCTGATTTTTTTATTCATCACGTCCAGGATTACGTCCTGGATCATTAGATAGGAATCCGAAGATGAAGAGAGAAACAAAGAATATCACTACTGTGTAAACGAAGAGTTTGAGAGTAAGCATTACACAATCTCCAAGATCATTTTGGGGGAAATAGGGGAATAGATTCTCCATTTTTGTACCACATATTCCGTTTTGACACCAAGAAAAGAAGCGGTTTCTAGAAAACATAAGGAATTTGCAGGAATGAATTTGTAATAAGATTCTGATTCTTTCGTTAACAAAAAGATCTCTCATACCTACAATTAGGGGGACCATACATAGGGTCTTCGACCCCCAGAAGGAATGAAGAAATGAGGTGATTCCGATTCATCTCGGTTATCCAAAAGAATTTCCATGTTTGAGTCGAGGGTTCATTATCTGATCTTATCAATTCTTAAGAATATAATTTTTTTTTTTATCGAATAAATCATGAATGTTTCTAAGACAGTATTAAAGATCTCATCGAAAACTTACAGCAGCTTGCCAAACAAGGGCTAATAGAAAAAAGAGCACAGGTATGACTGGCATAACATCTACGATTGGATTGAAAAAAGCATAAGCTTCGGGCAATTTGGCGAAGAAAAAGCTACTCGAATGAAGGGCAGAATTAAGACAGATCAAACTAAAGATATTAAGCATAACAAACATTTTGTTCTTGGAGAAAATTTCATTATTATTGGGTTATTGATATAAGGGGAAAATGAAGAAAGAAGGGAAAGTAGGCCGCAAAATCTTTCTTTTTCTTTGAACTCCCTCAATCAAAAATCCTTCAATTCTCAAATGAGAATAGAAGGAATCATACCTTACATACAATATCTTAATTGAATTATATGTAATGATCAATAAATTCATTTTGATTCTACATCTACATGTGTAGAATCATAGCAACAACCAATTCAATAGATATTGGGGCTGGAATTGACGAACAACCAATACCGATATTAGTGTTTATCGGTGTCGAATAGAAATAAAAATGGGGCGTGGCCAAGTGGTAAGGCAACGGGTTTTGGTCCCGTTACTCGGAGGTTCGAATCCTTCCGTCCCAGACCAATTCTATCATAACAAAGATTGTTCTTTTTAACAATCTTCTGTTTAAGGGTGTAATGTTGGATACAATGTGATCCAATCTTTCTTTGTGATTTCTAATGATTCTTCTATAGAATCATATCTTCCCTTTCGATTTTGTTTCTCACAAACAAACGGATCGAGTATCAATGACATGTGGATGGAAATAAATATCTTTTTTTATATAGGTAGGATGGGAACAAAGATCAAAGTGAAATTCAAAAAAAAAAAAAAACTGGATGGGCCATTCAGCATATGTTGGCCCCCTCGCCCATATTCATATTGAAGGTTAGTTAGTCATTTGGATAAACTTTATGCCCCATATCTATGATATTTGGATTCTCACATGATGCATTCTGAGTCGAAATGCGAAATAAAAGAGAAGTCTCTACCTTCCCTAAAGTAAATATAAATAAAGATAGGGTAGACAAAATGACTAATTCTATGTGGATCCTGAATCCTAAAAAACGGGGGGGTTCTTGGTATTAATTCCATCGCTGGAATTAAAGCTCCTGAGACTGGGGTGGGACAAAATCAAACAAAATAGTAACAACGAATTGATATGAACCCATTTTGCTTTGTACTTATACAAGACAGGATAGCATCCCATAAGAAGATCCTTTTAAATTGGCTTTGGGTATGATTCATGATCCCCATGGAATTCGTGTCGATATGAGTTAATCCGCAAAGGAAAGGAAGGTATCAATTTCAAGACCCTTGTCATCCGGATCTTATTAACAAACAAGAAAATTCAATACGGAACAGATTATTTTCTTTGGACCTAATTTCTTTTATTTTGTATTTGATTTGGCTCCAATGAATAATTGGAAATCAATGTAGCGATCAATTGGGGGAGGGGGGAGATTCATACATTCACTTTACTTTATGGAAAGATTCCTGAATCTGAAGTAAGGAAAAATCTGTAGAAAATGAACCATGCCTATATGTATTGTTATTGTTCTATTTCAGTGATCAGTGACACCGGTGTTTCAGTTTTGGCGAAAAAGGTCTGCGATCCCTTAAATACCCACGATTACCCCCGGTAACACTTGTTTGGTGTATCTGATGAATACGATAAAATCAGACTCCTACGATTCTGATTTTATCAATCAGATGAAAGAATACCTGAAAGAATACCGACCTTAATCTTTTCTTTCATGAGCCCCTTCTATCCATCCCCAAGAAAACAAAACAATTGGATTTGTTTCTTGACCCATTTATCTGGTTTAAATTATTGATGATTCAATCGGAAAGGAAACATAGAGGTCTCTTATGATGATCAAATTCGCGTCTGATTTAATTAATCAGATATCTGCTAAACATTCTTAGATCCTCGTTGTACCGACTTGTTGATGGATTTAGAGATTCAATTCAGTCTTTACTGGAAAACTTATTTCCAGTAATGATGTCGAAGTAGGAAATTCTTGAAATTGTTTTTTATGATTCCTTATAAATTCTTTCTACTCGAAGAAGTGTGACATTGGTGAATCTATCCTATCGAGTCACTTGCGATCTTTCCCGGTCATTGGAATAGCTTATTTGGTTAATGGCTCATTCTGTTCCGGTATCGGTAATCTAATTAAAGACCCTTCTTTAGTTTTAGTTGTTTGAGAAAGAATTGGATCTTTCATGATTCATCATCCCTAACAATCTGTTGAAGATGTAAAGAAGTGTTAAGCAACGCATTTCTTCGTGTTTTTTATAAATGTGTTTCATTCTTCTAATAAAATATGGGGTTAAATTATATTCTTGCTGAGACTTCTCCAGATCCATATATGAAAATGAAAGTATGGAGGACTTCATATACTATATACCGATTGAGCCAATGACTATTCATGATTCCATATTGAATCAATTCCATACCGGTCCAAAATTAGAGGAATGTTATGGTAAAACTTCGTTTGAAACGATGTGGTAGAAAGCAACGTGCGACTTGAAGGACATTATTGGCTGTGGATTCTTGTACCCACCATTTTATATATCAAAGAAGATGCTCTCGGCTCGACATAGTTTGTTCTATTCCATTAGGACCCCAATTTTGGGATAAAATAATATAATTATAATATAGCACATGATGGAGCTCGAGCATAATGAATTGGTTCATTTAGCAGAGAGAAGGATCTAGGGTTAATGCCAATCAATAAGTTGGAACAACTTCGTAAGTATATCTTCGGTATAGAAATTGAAAGGATCAAGTTCGAACAAGTAAAAAAAAAAAAGTAAAATGAATTTGTCGAAATAGTTTTACCAATTCCGATCAAAAGTGTATCACAGGGGAATCAATCGTTTCCATAGAACGAAATAACAAAAGGTATGTTGCTACCATTTTGAAACAATTAAGGATCACCGAAGTAATGTCTAAACCCAAGGATTCAAAGCAAAGATAAAATAAAGGATACCGGAACAAGGAAACACCGTTTTCAATTGTCTCAACAACTAGATCAGAATGGGGAAGAAATAAAATCGACTCTAGGCGAGACAAACAAAATAGGTTAGAGACGGCTCAATAAATGTCTAAGGATTTCCCTTCGAGCTCTTTGAGAATTACCCAACTTGAGTTATGAGTACGAATGAGATTTCTTTTTTTTTTTTTTTTTTCAGGAAGGAAGAACAAAAAAAAATGACTCAAATCATAGTCTAATTGATGGTTTTTTAGATCTATTTGCCACTACAATACATAAATTCGAATCATTCTTTTTCGAGCCGTACGAGGAGAAAACCTCTTATACGTTTCTAGGGGGGGTTGTTCATTTATGTCTATCCCAATGAGTCATCTATCGAATCGTTGCAATTGATGCTCGATCCCGAAGAGAGGGAAGAGATCTTCGTAAAGTGGGTTTTTACGATCCGATAAAGAACCAAACTTATTCAAATGTTTCCGCTATTCTATATTTCCTTGAAAAAGGCGCTCAACCTACAGGAACTGTTCATGATATTTCAAAGAAGGCGGAGGTATTTAAGGAATTTCGAATTAATCAAATGAAATTAATGAAATAAAAAAAAAAGGGGGGGGGGTGCCCAGTATCTAGCTTTGTCTAATTGTTTCTCCACCATTCCTTATTTTTTTCTCTATTCTCTATTCATTGTTGCTCTCACATGACCCCGTATCATAGAACTATAAAAAAAAAATATCTTCTCTTGATATGAGACAGATAGAAAAAAGATTGAGTGAGTAGATGAAATAACTGGGAAATTATGGGATTACCATCAATCAGATGGTTTTCGTTGGGACTCCACCAACAAACAAAAGGTCAATCTTGCTTATTATACCTCTATTGAATAAATATTGAATAAACCCGACATTTTTTTCCTACCGGAATTCCTTATTTATTTCCCCACTCATACTTCATCCCTTATCTATGTTGTAGTGTCACTCCAACGCAAGTCCTTGTTTTATTTATTGAATTGGTTTTCTCAACATTCAATTCATATTGACAATGGTGTATCGAACAAATATAATTCGATCGTGGATAAATAGATCTATTTATCCACATTTCATAAGTTTGTTTCTTTATTTCACTCAAACGATGGGTTCGTCAATTTCGTTGTGACATCAAGAAGTATCTTAGTTAATATAATGAAAAAAAAAAAAATAGAGTATGGGTAGTCTATCAATTTTTACATCTATTTAGATTTTCTCTATAATTTATCCCAGAATCTGTTGTATTTTCATCTGATCTCTGTTCATTTTTATGTTCACAATTGATCATCAAATCTTTCTTTTTGATCTGTTGCTAGTTCAATGTTTTGACGAGGTCGGGCAATCGAATCTCTTTATTTATTTTTTATTCCGATCGTATCTACACACCCTATTTATATGGGTTGCTAACTCAACGGTAGAGTACTCGGCTTTTAAGTGCGGCTATGGTCTTTTACACATTTTGATGAAGCAACGGATTCGTCCATACCATTGGTAGAGTTTGTAAGACCACGACTGATCCTGAAAGGGAATGAAAGGAAAAAACAGCATGTCGTATCAATGGAGAACTCTTAGAATACTTCATCCTTAACGGATCGATACAAAATCTTTTTTTGATTCTTTTCTTGGAAAGGGGTCAAATCAATTCAAGTTGGGTCGAGTGAATAAATGGATAGAGCCCTATAGCTCCAATTATAGGGAAACCAAAAGCAACGAGCTTCTGTTTGTTCTTAATTCGAATGATTACCCGATCTAATTAGACGTTAAAAATATATTAGTGCCTGATGTGGGAAAGGGTTCTCTTGTGAGTGGATCATCAATTCCTTTTTTTTTCATGAATCCTAACTATTCTCTATTATGTTCTCTATTATGTAGTGGAGACGAATGTGTAGAAGAAACGGTATACTGATCAAAATTCATTATTCCAAAGTCAAAAGAGTGATCGGGTTGTAAAAATAAAGGATTTCTAACCATCTCTTGTAACTATAACGAACATAAATAAATTGGATGGAAATAGGATCCGTTGATTGTCCTTTCTGGCTCCGGGGTATCTATTCTTTTCTTACTATATACCTTGTTCTGACCGTATCGTACTATGTATTATTTGATAACTCAAGAAATCCCCCATTTGGTTCAAGTGTAATTTCAAATGGAAATGGAGGAACTACAAGGATATTTAGAAATGGATGGATTTCGGCAACAATACTTCCTATATCCGTTTCTATTTCAGGAATATATCTACGCGCTTGCTCATGGTCATGCTTTAAATGGATCGATTCTTTATGAACCGGTGGAAAATTTAGATCATGACAATAAATCCAGTTCACTAATTGTGAAACGTTTAATTACTCGAATGCATCAACAGAATCGTTTGATTATTTCGGTTAATGATTCTAATCAAAATCGATTCGTTGGGCACAACAATCATTTTGATTCTCAAATGATATCGGAGGGTTTTGCAGTCGTTGTGGAAATTCCATTCTCGCTGCGATTGGTATCTTCCCTAGAAGAAAAAGAAATAGCAAAATCTCATAATTTACGATCTATTCATTCAATATTTCCCTTTTTCGAGGACAAGTTATCACATTTAAATCATGTGTCAGATATACTAATACCCCACCCCATCCATCTGGAAATCTTGGTTCAAACCCTTCACTCTTGGATACAAGATACTCCTTCGTTGCATTTATTGCGATTCTCTCTCTACGAGTATTGGAATTCAAATAGTCTCATTACTCCAAAAAATTCCATTTCCCTTTTTTCAAAAGAGAATCAAAGATTCTTCTTGTTCCTCTCTAATTCTCATGTATATGAATGTGAATTCATATTCATTTTTCTCCGTAAACAACCCTTTCATTTACGATCAAAATCTTTTGGATCCTTCCTTGAGCGAACACATTTCTATGCAAAAATAGAATATCTTGTAGTAGTGCTTTGTAACGATTTTCAGAAAACCCTATGGTTGTTCAAAGACCCTTTTATGCATTATGTCAGATATCAAGGAAAATCGATTCTGGCTTCAAGGGGGGCTCGTCTTCTGATAAAGAAATGGAAATCTCACCTTGTCAACTTTTGGCAATGTCATTTTGACTTGTGGTCTCAACCGGCCAGGATCCATATAAAGCAATTATATAATCATCCCTTCTATTTTCTGGGCTATCTTTCAAGTGTACGACTAAACTCTTCGGTGATAAGGAGTCAAATGCTAGAGAATTCGTTTCGAATAGATACTGCTATTAAGAAATT